TTAAAAATAAGCTAAACTAAGCTTTTGGGTTCATACCCCAAATATAAAGGAAATACCTTTTTTTTAAAAAAATAAAGTGCCTGATTAAAAGGATTATTCTGATAGGATAAATAATGTAAATAAATTTACCTTTATTATTTATTTATATTTTTATATTTTATAGAATTAAACTATATCCTTTAATATCAAAAATTAATGTGCTTCTTACACTAAAACATAAAAGAAACTTTCTAAAGAATTTAGAATTCTTAAAATATTTATATATTTTTAATTATATTCAATATAAATTCAAATAAAATATTTTTTATTTTTATTTTATTTTTTAGAACTATAATTTCAATTTCTTCAAATTCATGATTTGGTTGTTGAATTGGTTTAGAAATTAATCTTATAAGTTTTATCCCATTAATTTCTAAATCTAATAATTTATTAGCCTCAGAAGCAGCTTTAAAATATTTTCTAACTCAATCTATTGCATCTATTAATTTTTTATTTTATATTATTTTAAAAATAATCTTATTTAAAAATTTTGAAATTAATAATGTTATTTCATTAATAATCAATTCTTCAATATTAATAAAAATAGGAGCAGCCCCTTTCCATTTTTGATTTCCTAATATTGTTGAAGGTTTATCTTGATTTAATAATTTTATTTTAATAACATGACAAAAAATTACCCCCATAATTTTATTATCATATTATTTTAATAAAAATTTATTAATTTTTAGAATTTTTTTAAATATTATTATTGGAGCTATTGGAGGTTTAAATCAAACATCTTTACGTAAATTAATAGCTTTTTCATCTATTAATAATTTAGGTTGAATAATTTCTTCAATTATAATTAGAGAAAACTTATGAATTTTTTATTTATCAATATATTCATTTTTAATTAGAATTATATTTTTTTTATTTTATATAATAAATGTGTATTTTATTAATCAATTATTTATCATAAATATTAAACCAATAATTAAAATTAATATATTAATTAATTTTTTATCTTTAGGAGGATTACCCCCTTTTATTGGATTTTTCCCCAAATGAATTATTATTAATTTTTTAATAATAAATAATTTTTACTTTTTAACATTTAATTTTATCATTATAAGATTAATTATATTATTTTTTTATATTCGAATTATTTATTCTTCATTTATAATAAATTATTTTAAAATAAAATGATTTAAAATTAATATAAAAAATAATTTATTTTTAACTATAAATTTTTTTTCAATTTTTTCAATTATAGGAATAATTTTAAGAACTATATTTTTTTTTTAATGAAATTTTCAAGGTTTTAAGTTAAATTAAAACTAGTAATCTTCAAAATTATTTATAAAGAATATTCTCTTTAAGCCTTAATAATATTTATTATAACTTAAAATTTGCAATTTTATATCATTTTTTGAATATAAAGCTTAATAAAAGAGAAAATTTCTCGTTAATAAATTTACAATTTATCGCTTAAATCTCAGCCATTTTATTTTTAGCGAAAATGACTTTATTCAACAAATCATAAAGATATTGGAACATTATATTTTATTTTTGGTATTTGAGCAGGTATAGTAGGAACTTCATTAAGACTGTTAATTCGAGCAGAATTAGGAAATCCCGGTTCTTTAATTGGTGATGACCAAATTTACAATACTATTGTAACAGCTCATGCTTTTATTATAATTTTTTTTATAGTAATACCAATTATAATTGGAGGATTTGGTAATTGATTAGTTCCTCTAATATTAGGAGCTCCTGATATAGCTTTCCCACGAATAAATAATATAAGATTTTGATTATTACCCCCATCTATTACTTTATTAATTTCAAGAAGAATTGTAGAAAATGGAGCAGGAACAGGATGAACAGTTTATCCCCCTCTTTCATCTAATATTGCTCATGGTGGAAGATCAGTAGATTTAGCTATTTTTTCCCTTCATTTAGCTGGAATTTCTTCAATTTTAGGAGCTATTAATTTTATTACCACAATTATTAATATACGATTAAATAATTTATCTTTTGATCAAATACCATTATTTGTTTGAGCTGTAGGAATTACAGCATTTTTATTATTGCTTTCATTACCAGTATTAGCTGGAGCAATTACAATATTATTAACAGATCGAAATTTAAATACTTCATTTTTTGATCCTGCCGGAGGAGGAGATCCAATTTTATACCAACACTTATTTTGATTTTTTGGTCATCCTGAAGTTTATATTTTAATTTTACCTGGATTTGGTATAATTTCTCATATTATTTCTCAAGAAAGAGGTAAAAAGGAAACTTTTGGTTGTTTAGGAATAATTTATGCTATAATAGCAATTGGTATTTTAGGATTTATTGTTTGAGCTCATCATATATTCACAGTAGGAATAGACATCGATACACGAGCTTATTTCACATCAGCTACAATAATTATTGCAGTTCCTACTGGAATTAAAATTTTTAGTTGATTAGCTACTCTTCATGGAACTCAAATTAATTATAGTCCTTCTATCTTATGAAGATTAGGATTTGTTTTCTTATTTACTGTAGGAGGATTAACAGGAGTAATTTTAGCTAATTCTTCTATTGATATTACTCTTCATGATACTTATTATGTTGTTGCTCACTTCCATTATGTTTTATCTATGGGAGCTGTATTTGCAATTATAGGAGGATTTGTTCATTGATATCCATTATTTACAGGATTATCTTTAAATCCTTATATATTAAAAATTCAATTTTTTATCATATTTATTGGAGTAAATTTAACCTTTTTCCCTCAACATTTCTTAGGTTTAGCCGGTATACCTCGACGTTATTCAGATTACCCAGATTCTTATATCTCATGAAATATTATTTCTTCTTTAGGATCTTACATTTCTTTATTAGCTGTTATATTAATTTTAATTATTATTTGAGAATCTATAATTAATCAACGATTAATTTTATTTTCATTAAATATACCTTCAAATATCGAATGATTACAAAATCTTCCCCCAGCTGAACATTCATATAATGAATTACCTATTTTAAGAAACTTCTAATATGGCAGATTATATGTAATGGATTTAAACCCCATTTATAAAGGTATATCCTTTTTTTAGAAATGGCAACATGATCAAATCTTAATTTTCAAAATGGAGCATCACCTTTAATAGAACAAATTATTTTTTTTCATGATCATACTTTAATTATTTTAATTATAATTACTATTTTAGTAGGATATTTAATAATTAATTTATTATTTAATCAATACATTAATCGATTTTTATTAGAAGGGCAAATAATTGAATTAATTTGAACTATTTTACCAGCAATTACTTTAATTTTTATTGCTCTACCTTCTTTACGATTATTATACCTATTAGATGAATTAAATAACCCTTTAATCACTTTAAAATCAATTGGACATCAATGATATTGAAGATATGAATATTCAGATTTTAATAATATTGAATTCGATTCATATATAATCTCACCAAATGATATATCAATTAATAATTTTCGTTTATTAGATGTTGATAATCGAATTATTTTACCAATAAATAATCAAATTCGAATTATAGTTACAGCAACTGATGTAATTCACTCATGAACTATTCCATCTTTAGGAGTTAAAGTAGATGCAAATCCAGGTCGATTAAATCAAACTAACTTTTTCATTAATCGACCAGGAATTTATTTTGGGCAATGTTCAGAAATTTGTGGAGCTAACCATAGTTTTATGCCAATTGTAGTTGAAAGAATTTCAATTAAAAATTTTATTAATTGAATTAATAATTATTCATCATTAGATGACTGAAAGTAAGTACTGGTCTCTTAAACCATTTTATAGTAAATTAACAACTACTTCTAATGAAAGAATTAGTTAAATAAATAACATAAATATGTCAAATTTAAATTATTACAAAAGTAATATTCTTTTATCCCACAAATAATACCAATTAACTGAATTTTATCTTTTATTTTATTTATTTTAATTTTTTTAATTTTTAATATTATAAATTATTATATTTTAAATAATAAAAACTTAAATAATAAAATTAATAATAAAATAAATTCAATAAATAATTTATACTGAAAATGATAAGTAATTTATTTTCAATTTTTGATCCTTCAACTAACTTATTTAATTTATCAATTAATTGAATTAGAACTTTATTAGGACTAATTTTTACTCCTTATAGATTTTGATTAATTCCAAATCGCCATTATTATTTTTGAAATTTTATTTTATTAAAATTACATAATGAATTTAAAACTTTACTAAAAAATAATTATTTTCAAGGATCAACTTTTATTTTTATTTCATTATTTTCTTTTGTTTTATTTAATAACTTTTTAGGATTATTCCCATATATTTTTACAAGTACAAGTCATTTAAATTTATCTTTATCTATTTCTTTACCTTTATGATTAAGATTTATATTATATGGTTGAATTAATAATTACCAACATATATTTTCTCATATAATTCCCCAAGGAACTCCAGCTGTTTTAATACCTTTTATAGTTTTAATTGAAACTATTAGAAACATTATTCGTCCAGGAACTTTAGCTGTTCGTCTAACAGCTAACATAATTGCAGGACATTTATTAATAACATTACTTAGAAGAACAGGATCTAATATAGCTTCCTATATAATTATTTTCTTAGTCATTATTCAAATTTTACTTTTAATTTTAGAATCAGCAGTTGCTGTAATTCAATCTTATGTTATTGCTATTTTAAGAACATTATATTCTAGAGAAGTTAATTAATTACTAATGAAAATTAATTTTAATCACCCATATCACTTAGTTGATTACAGTCCTTGACCATTAACTGGAGCTATTGGAACTATAACTTTAGTAACAGGAATAGTAAAATGATTTCATAACTTTAATATAAATTTATTAATTATTGGATACTTAATTGTTATTTTAACTATATATCAATGATGACGAGATATTTGTCGAGAAGGAACTCTCCAAGGTAAACACACAATCATAGTAACTAGAGGTCTTCGATGAGGAATAATCTTATTTATTGTCTCCGAAATTTTTTTTTTTATTTCTTTTTTTTGAGCATTTTTTCATAGAAGTTTATCACCTAATATTGAAATTGGGGCAATTTGACCTCCTGTTGGAATTATAACTTTTAACCCATTTCAAATTCCTTTATTAAATACTATTATTTTAATTAGTTCTGGTGTTACAATCACATGAGCTCATCATGCTTTAATAGAAAATAACTATTCACAATGTTCAAAAAGATTATTTTTAACAATTGTTTTAGGAATTTATTTTACTATTTTACAAGCCTACGAATATTTAGAAGCCCCATTTACAATTGCCGATAGAATTTATGGTTCAACATTTTTTATGGCTACAGGATTTCATGGATTACATGTAATAATTGGAACAATATTTTTAATTGTTTGTTTAATTCGTCATTTATCAGAACATTTTTCTAATAATCATCATTTTGGATTTGAAGCAGCAGCATGATACTGACATTTCGTTGATGTAGTTTGATTATTTCTTTATATTTCAATTTATTGATGAGGTAATTAATTAATTATTAAACATTTATATAATATAAAAAGTATATTTGACTTCCAATCAAAAAGTTTAAAAAAAAATTAATATAAATAATTATCTTAATAATAATAATTTCAATATTAATTATACTAATTTCTAATATTATAATAATATTATCAATTATCTTATCAAAAAAATCATTTTCCGATCGAGAAAAATCTTCACCATTTGAATGTGGATTTGACCCTAAATCATTTGCACGAATTCCATTTTCTTTACATTTTTTTCTAATTACAATAATTTTTTTAATTTTTGACGTAGAAATTGCCCTAATTTTCCCAATTATCAAATTATTCAAACTAGTAAATTTTATAATTTGAATAAAAATTAGATTTTTTTTTATTTTTATTTTATTAATTGGTTTATACCATGAATGAAATCAAAACATATTAAATTGAACAAATTAAAATTTTATTTTTTTTATAAGGATTATAGTTTAAAAAAAACATTTGATTTGCATTCAAAAAATATTGAAAATCAATTTATCTTAAATAAGAAGCAATAATGCATTTAATTTCGACTTAAAAGAAAGAGTAAAATATACTCCTTATTTAATAAATTAATTGAAACCAAAATAGAGGTATATCACTGTTAATGATAACATTGAATTACAAATTCCAATTAAAGAAATATAAAGTTTAAAATTAAGCTGCTAACTTAATTTTTAGTGGTTTAATTCCATTAATATTTCTATTTAATTTATATAGTTTAAAAACAAAACATTACATTTTCACTGTAAAAATAAAAAATTTTTTTTATAAATATCTAAAGATAAAATTATCTCCTTAATATCTTCAATATTACACTCTTATTATAAGCTATTTAAATAATTTATTAACAGAAATAAAAAAATTAAAATTCATAAAATAAATCTAAATAAATAAATTTTAAAATTATTTATTTGATAAATATTATAAAAAATAGAATATTTTTTTATAATATTAAATATTCCTCAACCTCTATATAATTCTCTTCAACCAAAATCAATATTTTTTAATAATTTTTGACCATAATTTAAAAAATAATATCTTAATCCATAAGTTCTTAAGTTAGGTATAAATCATATTAAACATAAAAATGAACTTAAATTATAAGTTAATAAATATTTATTTAAAGAATAAATATTTATATTACTAATAATATATCCTATCAATAAACCTACTAAACTTACATAAATAACTATTAATTTTAAATTTAAAGGTAAATAAATTATATAGGGATAATAAAAAATCAATCATATTAATATTCTACCTCTTACCACTCTTATAAATAATAAAACTAATATACTTTTTACTATAGTATAATCTTCATCATATAAATTATAAATACATAATAAATTATAATCATTTACTATTAAATATATTATTAAACGAACTGTATAATATATCGTTAAACCTGTAGAAACATAATATAAAAAAAAAATTAAAAAATTAAAATTTCTAAAACTCACTATTTCTAAAATTAAATCTTTAGAATAAAACCCAGCTAAAAAAGGAATTCCACATAAAGCTATATTTGAAATATTCATACATAAGCAAGTCATAGGAACATATAATCTAATACCACCCATAAATCGAATATCTTGCATATCATTTATTAAATGAATAATCACCCCCGCACATATAAATAATAAAGCTTTAAATATTGCATGAGTTAATAAATGAAAAAAAGCTAATAATGGTATACCTATTCTTAAAATTCTTATTATTAAACCTAACTGACTTAAAGTAGATAAAGCAATAATTTTTTTTAAATCAAATTCATAATTAGCTGAAATTCCAGCCATAAACATTGTTAAACTAGATAATAACAATAAAATTTTAAAAAATAATGTATCAACTAATAATAAATTAAATCGAATTAATAAATAAACCCCAGCTGTTACTAAAGTAGAAGAATGAACTAAAGCTGAAACTGGGGTAGGAGCTGCTATAGCCGCTGGTAATCAAGATCTAAAAGGAATTTGAGCTCTTTTAGTTATAGCAGCTAAAATAATTATAAATCTAATATAAATCATGCAATAATCATTTTTTATAAATTCTAAATAAAAAATATAATTTCAACTACCAAAATTTATTATTCAAGAAATTACTATTAAAATTAAAACATCACCAATTCGATTAGATAAAACTGTTAATATACCCGCATTATAAGATTTTAAATTTTGATAATAAATAACTAAACAATATGAAACTAATCCTAAACCATCTCAACCTAATAAAATTCTAATTATATTAGGACTAATAATTAATAAAATTATAGAAAAAACAAATAATAAAACTAAAACAATAAAACGTATTAAATTTAATTCAGATCTTATATAACTTTTTCTATAATAAATTACAACTGAAGAAATTAAAGAAACAAATATTATAAATAATAAAGATATTCAATCCAATAAAATTGATATAACTACTCTTGAAGAATTTAAACTAATAATTTCTCATTCTAAAAATAAAACTACATTATTTATAATAAAATATATCATAAAAAAAAAATTAAATAATATAAATATAAATAAAAACAAAAAAGAAATAAAACAAATAGAAAAATAATTTTTATTAATGATTTAAAATGAAACTATTCATATTTTTGACTCCACAAATCAATATTTTAATTAAATTATTTAAATACAACCAAATTATTACATAATCAATTTTTACAATTAAAATATTTAAAGGTAATCAATGTAATATTAATAATAAATATTCTCGAGATACCCCTATATAAAAACTATACATACCATGATAATATTTTCCATGTTGAGTATAAGAATATAAATATAATCTATACCCAGCTCTAAAAAAAGAAATTAATATTAATATTAACATAGATAAAGAACTTCATCTAATTAAACTTCTTAACAATAAAATTTCCCCTATTAAATTTAAAGAAGGAGGAGCAGCTATATTTGAAGATAATAATAAAAATCATCACAATCTTATAGAAGGTATAAAATTAATTATACCTTTATTAATTAATAATCTTCGACTATTAATTCGTTCATAATTAATATTAGCTAAACAAAATATACCCGAAGAACATAAACCATGTCCAATTATTAATAAATATGAACCTAAAAATCCCCAATAATTTATAATTATAATCCCACAAATAACAAATCTCATGTGAGCAACTGAAGAATAAGCAATTAAAGATTTAATATCAACTTGACAAAAACATTTTAAACTAATATAAAATCCCCCCAATAAACTAATAATAATTCAAATATAATTTAATTTTATATTAATTTCTTGCATAAAAATTAATACTCGTAATAAACCATAACCCCCTAATTTTAACATAATTCCAGCTAAAATTATTGACCCAGAAACTGGAGCTTCTACATGAGCCTTAGGTAATCATAAATGAGTTATATATATAGGTATTTTAACTAAAAAAGCTAAAATTATTCTAATGTATAATAAATAAAAATTTATATTATAAAACTTTAAAAAATAAATTATAATACATCTAATATTTCTATAAATATAAAAAATACCCATTAATAAAGGTAAAGAAGCAAATAAAGTATAAAATAATAAATATATTCCAGCTTGAATTCGTTCAGGTTGATAACCTCAACCAATAATTAACATTAAAGTTGGAATTAATCTACCTTCAAAAAATAAATAAAACATAAATAAATTTATTACACTAAAAGTTAAATATAATAATAATAATAAAATAATAATATTAAATAAAAAAAAATTAACATAAAAATTTACTTTTAATAAATTTTCTCTCGCTATAATTATTAAAATACAAATTCAAATTCTAAGTGTAATTAAACCAAAAGATAAAATATCACATGAATATATATAACTAAAATTTGAATAAACTATAATATTTAAATTTAAATTTATAAATAAAAATATTAATAAAAATAACATTATTTGAACCATTCAAAATATATTTTTAACAAAACATAAAGGAATCATAAAAATTATTATTAATAAAAATTTTATCATTTTAATTATAATAAATTAAATCTTTTAAAATAATCATTTCCATGAGTACGAATTAATGAAACTAAAATCGATAAACCTAAAGCTCCTTCACATACAGAAAAAACCAAAAAAACTATTAATATATATATTTCATAATCTAATATTAATAAATAAAATAATAAAAAAAAAAATAATCTTAAAACTATAAACTCTAAACTTAATAAAATAATTAATAAATGCTTGTACTTAGAAACAAAAATTAAATTACCAATAATAAATATAAAAATAATAATTATATACATATATTTAATTATCATTTGTTGTTTTTATAGTTTAAACTAAAACATTGGTCTTGTAAATCAAAATTAAGAATTTTCTTTAAAAACTTCAAAGAAAAAGAAAAATCTTTATCTATAATCTCCAAAATTATAATTTTTATTAAACTATTCTTTGATATAACAAAAATATTTTTATCTTTAATTATATTTTTAATATCAATTATTATAATTTTTCTTAACCATCCATTATCTATTGGATTAATAATTTTATTACAAACATTATTAATATGTTTACTATCAGGAATATTAATCAAAACTTACTGATTTTCTTATATTTTATTTTTAACATTTTTAGGAGGATTATTAGTTTTATTTATTTATGTATCAAGAGTAGCATCAAATGAAATTTTTAATTTAACATTTAATATTAAATTATTTTTTATTATTTTTTTTATTTTTATTTTATTTAATCAAATTTATTTAATCTTAAATGAAAATTTAAATTGAATAAATTTATCAAATAACATTAGAGAAATTGATAATTTTATAAATTTATTATTTTTTAATAATGAAAATAAAATTAATTTAAATAAACTTTACAATAATCATACTTACATAATAATAACAATATTAATAATCTATTTATTTATTACTTTAATTGCAATTGTAAAAATTACTAATATTTTTTACGGTCCACTTCGATCCATCTAATTAATATTAAAATACTACTAATGAAAAATAATTTTTTAAGCTTACGAAAAAATCATCCAATCATCAAAATTATTAATGGATCATTAATTGATTTACCAACTCCATCTAATATTTCATCATGATGAAATTTTGGATCTTTATTAGCTTTATGTTTAATCACCCAAATTGTTACAGGATTATTTTTAACTATATATTACACAGCTAATATTGAAATAGCTTTTTATAGAGTAAATTATATTTGCCGAAATGTAAACTATGGCTGACTAATTCGAACTTTACACGCTAACGGAGCATCATTTTTTTTTATTTGTATTTATTTACATATTGGACGAGGAATTTACTATGAATCTTTTAATTTAAAATATACATGAATAGTAGGAGTAATTATTTTATTTTTATTAATAGCAACTGCATTCATAGGTTATGTTTTACCTTGAGGACAAATATCATTCTGAGGTGCTACAGTAATTACAAATCTTTTATCTGCTATCCCCTATTTAGGAACTATATTAGTTAATTGAATTTGAGGAGGATTTGCTGTTGATAATGCAACTTTAACTCGATTTTATACCTTTCATTTTTTATTACCTTTTATTATTTTAATAATAACAATAATTCACTTATTATTTTTACATCAAACCGGATCTAATAACCCATTAGGATTAAATAGAAATTTAGATAAAATTCCTTTTCATCCTTTTTTCACATTCAAAGACTTATTAGGATTTATTATTTTATTATTTTTTTTAATCATATTAACATTAATTAATCCCAATATACTAGGAGATCCAGATAATTTCATTCCAGCCAATCCTTTAGTTACTCCAGTTCATATTCAACCAGAATGATATTTTTTATTTGCTTATGCTATTTTACGATCAATTCCTAATAAATTAGGAGGAGTTATCGCTTTAGTAATATCAATTTTAATTTTAATTATTTTACCATTTACTTTCAATAAAAAAATTCAAGGAATTCAATTTTATCCTATTAATCAAATACTATTTTGATTCTTTATTATTATAGTAATTTTATTAACTTGAATTGGAGCTCGACCAGTTGAAGATCCTTATATTTTAACAGGTCAATTATTAACATTACTTTATTTTTCATATTTTATTATTAACCCATTATTAAATAAATATTGAGATAATTTATTATTTAATTAAATTAATGAGCTTGTAATATAAGCATTTGTTTTGAAAACTTAAGAAAGAATATTTATTCTATTAATTTTTACTAAAAATAATATAATTATAATAAAAAAATTTTAACTCCTATATAAAAAAATAAAAAATTTAATGAAACAGGTAAATAACTTTTTCAAGATAAATACATTAACTTATCATAACGATAACGAGGTAAAGTACCCCGAACTCAAATAAATAAAAAAGAAATAAAAACCAACTTAAAATAAAAAAATAAAGTTATATCATAACCCCCTAAATAAATTAATACATATAATATTCTTATAAATAAAATTCTTGAATATTCAGCTAAAAAAATTAAAGCAAATCCCCCTCTTCTGTATTCTACATTAAACCCTGAAACTAATTCTCTTTCACCTTCAGCAAAATCAAAAGGGGTTCGATTTGTTTCAGCCATTCTAGAAGATAATCAACATAAAGATAAAGGAAATATAATAAAAATAAATCAAATTAAATTTTGATATAAACTAAATTTAATTAAATTAAAATCTATAATTAATACAATTCTAGATATAAAAATTAAAGCTAAACTAACTTCATATGAAATTGTTTGAGCTACTGAACGTAAACCTCCCAATAAAGCATAATTAGAATTAGATGATCAACCCGCCACTATCACAGTATAAACACCTAATCTAGTACAACATAAAAAAAATAAAATACCTAAACTAAATCTAATTAAATTAAAATAATAAGGAATTAATATTCAAATCATTAAAGATAAAATAAATCTAACTACAGGAGAAAAATAATAAGAAAAATAATTTGAATAAATAGGAAAAGTTTGTTCTTTAGTAAATAATTTAATAGCATCAGAAAAAGGTTGTAAAATTCCCATAAAACCAACTTTATTAGGACCTTTACGAATTTGAATATAACCTAAAATCTTACGTTCTAAAAGAGTTAAAAAAGCAACCCCAATTAATACCCCTAAAACTAAAATTAATAAACCAACAACAATTAAAATAATATCATTTAAAAACAATACTATTTATATAATTAATAAATTATATATTTATGAATTCTAAAATCATTACATTTTTCTGCCAAAATAGTAATAATATAATTTATATAATTTTTATTTATTATTTAATAAAATTCAAAATAACTTATAATTTAATTAAAATATTCAATCCTTTCGTACTAGAATATTTTATAATTTAAAAGATAGAAACCAACCTGGCTCACACCGGTTTGAACTCAGATCATGTAAGATTTTAATGATCGAACAGATCAAAAATTTTAAACTTTTGCATTTAAATTTTATCTTAATCCAACATCGAGGTCGCAAACTTTTTTTCTTATTTGAACTAAAAAAAAAAATTACGCTGTTATCCCTAAGGTAATTTAATCTTATAATCAATAAAATTGGATCAAATATTCAATTATTTTTGTTAATAAGAAAAAAAAGTTAAATTAATTTTTTTATCACCCCAACAAAATAAATAAACTTACATAAATATAATTATTTATAAATAATTTATAAATAAATTTATTTATCAAACTCTATAGGGTCTTCTCGTCTTTTTAATTTATTTTAACTTTTTAAATAAAAAATTAAATTCTATAAATTAATTAAGAGACAGTATATATTTCATTCAATCTTTCATACAAGTCACCAATTAAGAGACTAATGATTATGCTACCTTTGTACAGTCAAATTACTGCAGCCCTTTAATTAAAATCAGTGGGCAGATTAGACTTTAAATTAATTACAAAAAGACATGTTTTTGTTAAACAAGTGAATATAAATATTTGCCGAATTCCTTTAAATTAATTATTTTTTAAAAAAAAAATTAAATTAATTAATATATATATATATATATATATATTATTTATATACTAATTTTATCATTATTTCTAATTTTAAACAATTAAAAATTTTTTTTTTATAAAAATTTAAATATTCAATAAATTTTTTTTTTAATGAAATTATTTATAATAAATTAAAATTTTTTAACAATATAAATTATAAAATTTTCAAAAATTAAATTTTTTATTATAAAAATTTAATTTAAAGCTTATCCCTTAAAATATAAAATTTAAATAATTATAAAATTAAATTAATTAATTTTATAATAAAAAACTTTTAAATTTAAAATTAAATTTTTTTCTAAAAAAACTAGATATTTTTTAAAACGAATAACATTTCATTTCAAAATAATTATTTAAAATAGTTTTGCTACAATAACTTTTTTAATTATTTAACTCTTTAAAATTCGAGAAATTAAAAATGTATTAATTATTATTAATAAACTCTGATACACAAGATACAATAAACAAAATTTACTTTTAAATAAATTTATTTTCATTTATTTCAAAATTCTTTTTCAATACTAATTAACTATAAAATTTATAATTTTTTCTTTTTATAATACTTTAACCCCCATTAAATATTATATAAATTAAAATTATTTTTATTATATTTTAAATTATTAATTTTTCCCCTCAAATTAATTAATATTATTAATATCTTTTCAATGTAAATGAAATACTTAATCAAGCTCTAATTTGTTCTTTCTAGAAACACTTTCCAGTACCTCTACTTTGTTACGACTTATTTCAATTTATTTATGAAAGCGACGGGCAATATGTACATATTTTAATTTTAAATCAATTTATCAAAATAAATAAATTTACATTTAAATCCACCTTCATTAAATTTTTACAAATTTAAATTCATTTAAATAAATTTATTGTAATCCATTATATTCTTAATTATAATCTGCATCTTGATTTGATTTAATTTAATTTTATAATTTTAAAATATTATGAATTATTAAAAAATATTTTTTTAACAACGATATACAAAATAATAAATTAAGTAAATTCATTCGTGGATTATCAATTAATAAACAGATTCCTCTAAATAAACTAAAATACCGCCAAAATATTTAAGTTTCTATAAATAATTATATACTATTTTAGTATTTATAATTTAAATTTTAAATAATAGGGTATCTAATCCTAGTTTATTTTAAAAATTTATTAAATCATATATAATAATTTAAATAATTTTATTTAAAATTAAAATTTCACTTAATAATTTTAATTATAAATTAAATAATCATCTAATTATTAATTACTAATAAAATTTAATTTAATTTTTGTGTAACCGCAACTGCTGGCACAAAATTTGTTATTAATTTTTATATTACTAAATCTTAATTTCTTAAATTTTTAATACTAATTACTACTTATAAATAATATTTTTAAAATAAATAAATATTAACACTAAAATTTATATGTAAAATAAATTTAAAATAAATTTTTTAAACCAGATAAAATTTATCTATATTTTTATTTTTACGAATAGATTTTTTTTTTTTTTTTTTTATATTAATATATTTAAATTATATTATTAATTATCTTTCTATTAAATTATTATATTTTAAATATTATATAATATTAAATATTTAATATAAATTATTAAAATTATTTAATATAATATTAATATTATTATTATTATTTAAATAATTTTTTAAATTAAAAATTATCAAGTCCGTTTTAAAAAATTTTACATTAAAAAAAAAAA